TGTATCTTGGTCTTCCTAACCATCCACTCATTTTTTGTTTCAAAAACCTCCCGTTGTGGAAATCCATCTATGGTAATAGACAGTAAAAACTCCATAGAGTTGGTCTTTTGAACCCGCTTCAAGCTATCATGACAATTCACGAATCTTGGGGTAAACAATCTCTCTTGCTTATGTTTACTTTTTTCACCATTTGATTCTTGTACATAGGAAATGAGACTCAACTTTTTTACTGCAAATTTAGAAGCCGTTTTCTTTCACTCATATAACTATCTGGTTTAGTTCATCAACTCAAATGCTGAAGAAAAATAAAAATATATATAGTCAATCAAATCTTTTTATCCTTGTTTCTAGAAAGAAAAGAATTTTGATAAATTTTAGGTCTCACCGAATCACACGTAGAGATATTGATAACACACATAGAGCTAATGGTATTTCATAACTAATTGATTGAGCAGCTGCCCGTAGACCACCTAAAAAGGAATATTTATTATTTGATCCATACCCCGACATAAGAAGTCCAACGGGAGCAATACTTGAAATGGCAATCCAAAAAAAAACACCAATACTAAGATCGGCTAGAACAAGGTGATCACCAAAAGGAATTACTGAATAACTTAGAAAGATAGATATTACTGCTATGGATGGTCCAATACTGAATAAACGAGTATCTCCTGTAGATGGAATAAGGTTCTCTTTCAAAAGTAGTTTTGTCCCATCTGCTAGAGCTTGAAGAATTCCTAAAGGGCCGGCATATTCAGGCCCGATACGTTGTTGTATTCCTGCAGATATTTCTCTTTCTAACCAAACAATTACTAGTACACCTATTGTGATTCCTAATACAAGAGTCACAATAGGGACAAGCATCCATATGATCCCATAGACTTCTTTTAAGGATTCCAATTTGGAAAAAGAATTGATAGTCTCTATTTCTGTTGTATCAATTATCATTTCAACGATCAACTTCTCCCATAATGATATCTATGCTACCTAGTATTGTCATAATATCAGCCAATTTCATTCTTTTAACTAACTGAGGAAGAATTTGCAAATTGATAAAACCTGGTGGGCGAATTTTCCATCTCCAAGGAAAAACGCTCTGGTCTCCTATCAGAAAAATCCCCAATTCTCCTTTTGGGGCTTCAACTCTCACATAAAGTTCTTGTTTCGACAATTCAAAAGTTGGAGAAGGCTTTTTACTAATAAACCGATATTCAAAATCATTCCATTCAGGATCTTTTAATCTGTCAAAACGTCGCATTTCTAAATTTTCGTAAGGCCCTCCTGGAATTCCTTCCAGAGCCTGTTGAATAATCTTTATGGATTCTGTCATTTCACCGATTCGTACTAAATAACGAGCTAATGAATCCCCTTCTCGTTGCCATTGAACCTGCCAATCAAATTCGTCGTAAGACTCATAATGATCAACTTTACGAAGATCCCATTCTATTCCGGAAGCTCGTAGCATTGGTCCCGATAAACCCCAATTTAATGCCTCGTCTCTCCCAATAATGCCTACGCCTTCAACTCGTTCTAAAAAAATAGGATTCCGGGTAATAAGTTTTTGATACTCAGCAACCCCTGTTAAAAAATAATCGCAAAAATCCAAACATTTATCTATCCAGCCATAGGGTAGATCGGCAGCCACTCCTCCAATACGAAAATAATTATGCATCATTCGCATACCGGTGGCAGCTTCGAATAGGTCATATATCAATTCTCTTTCTCGAAAAATATAGAAGAAAGGGGTCTGTGCACCAATATCCGCCATAAAAGGACCGAGCCATAACAAATGAGAAGCTATCCGACTCAACTCCAACATAATGACTCTGATATAGCTAGCCCTTTTAGGTACTTGAATATTGCCTAATTGTTCGGGTCCATTTATGGTTATTGCTTCTGTGAACATAGTAGCTAAATAATCCCAACGTGTTACATAAGGCAAATATTGTATAATTGTTCGGTTTTCCGCAATTTTCTCCATCCCTCTATGTAAATAACCCAATATTGGTTCGCAGTCGACAACATCTTCACCATCTAGAGTAACGATGAGTCGAAGAACACCGTGCATTGATGGGTGCTGAGGCCCCATATTGACTATCATGAGGTCTTTTCTTGTAGTTGGTGCAGTCATAAGTTTTTTAACGATTCATTCTTCCATGAATTACTGAAAGTGAAAAGAAGTTCATCAAAATTTAATCGAAACATATAAGTGAAAATGAAATAACTCTTCTTAACGAGTTTTTGTCTCTCGAATGTCCAACTGATTAATTAATTCTTTATAACGTACTCTATTTTTTTTTGCCAAATAAGCTAGCAGTCGTTGACGTTTTCCCAAAATTTTCTTCAAACCTCTCTGAGATAAATAGTCTTTTTTGTGCAATTCTAAATGTGAAGTAAGTCTCCGTATCTTATTGGTGAAATTGAATACTTGAAATTCAACAGATCCTTTCTTTTCTTCTTGAAAAATAACTGAAATGACAGAATTTTTTACCATAAATGAATTTCCCCTTTCTTTATTTTACAGATATGGATTTTTTCTAATTTTATTGATCAGTAATAATAATGCCAGTAATTTGAACGTGGTATATAGACTTAATTTCTTTATGAACCTCTAATTTTAGCAATTCCAATAAATTAATCAAATTTGAAATTTGATTCAGATAGGAATCCAAAAAGGTGGTAGGTACGTTTTTTTCAGTCACAAAAGCGAATAATTGAAACCTAAAATCCTAAAATGAAGAAGATTCTGTTGATTCATTTCTAGATCTAATCAATACCTTATTTTATTGATTTAGTATTGTCTACTCGAATTAGATTCGAATGAGATGTAAAACAAGGCATGTTTGCATTTGTTTGCTTTCAGATACTCTATACGAGACAGGGTATATAGTACTATCAATTAATTTTCAATCGTGGATACATATGTATCCTTAAGATACTGAAACGGCTACCATTATTGGTATCAAACCAATAACGATTCATACAAGCTAAATCTTCTAATCGATAATTAGGCCAAAGAAAGAACTTAAATTTAATTAATTCATTTTTATCTTTATAAAGGGGTTTCCGTTCACCCAAAAATTGACTCCAGTTTTTTACATTGGTTTCGTTGCAAAATACTGAATTTCTATCGACGACATTCCAATTCAAAGAATTAAAAAAACTTCGAATTCTCAATTCTCTACGACGTCTAGACCATAAAATATTTTCAGGAACAAGCAAATCAAAATGAGTTTTTTCTGTATTTATTCTTTGAGTTTGGGGTTGCAGAATGAATTCGTCAAAATTCTTTTTATCAACATATCTTTGTTCTCGGTATCTTTGATTAGTTTGGTGTTTACTTTTATGAACCAATGAAATACCTATGGTTTGATACATAATAAATTGTCCATTATGTTTTACAGACAACCGAATAGGTTCGATAATCAATACCCCCTTCTTCATCAAGTCTGTAAGAGGTAAATTTGCCTGAATCAGCATTATATCCAAACTCATTTCTCTCCTTTGAATTGACGATATAGTAATTTTGGTTGGATTTATCAGTCGAAGCAGGAGACAATATACCTTGATATTTTCGAGCATTCTTTTATTCAAAGCATCGTTCCATCTCAATTGAAAAAGCAAATAACGTTTCAAGAACAAATCTAGTTCTGCTTCCGTGTTGCTTTTGTATTGTTTTTTATTTTGACCCTTTTTTGTGTCTGATTCCACGTAATCTTTTTCAAGATCGGTTTGATGTTTTGAAAAAACAGGGCTCAGATTTCCTTTGTTTTCTATATCTGATCCACGCTCTCTTTGACTTGGGGGTTCTTTTGTTTCTTGACTTCGATTCTTTATTTTTTTATTTGATGGTAGAAAAAAGTTTTGTTTTTGGTTTTTATTTTGAATAACATTTTCATTTGTATTCAAATTAAAAAGAAGGAATTTGCTTGGTATAATCCACGGTTTTATTTTATAGACATTATAAAGTAGTACAAATTCTGGGAAGAACCAAAATTCCAGATTCAATATGGGACGATTAAATATTTTTTCATTCATTCCCATCCAATCAAAAAAGACTTTTTTCGAATTTTTTTGAGTTTTTTCTGGATTTTGATGAGTTGTAAGATAAAAAACCCCCTTTTTCTCAATTTTATCAATTATTTGATAATTATTAATACCAATTTTAGTATTTGGATTACTGTTGGTATCGATCTTAACCCAGGCTTCAATATCTCCTTTTTGTCTAAGAGAAAAATGGATAATTTTCCAATCAAAATATTTTCTATCGAGATTTCTTTCTATATCTAGAATATTGACCTTTCTTAGATAATTATTGATATGAAGATTGCCGGGCATATCAACAAAGTTGTGTTTGTACGTGTTGGAATTATACGAAATTTCTAAGTTCTTCTTTACTTGAAAGGGTAATCTAGAAAAAAATGAGTCACTTTTATTTTCATAATTAATTGATTTATATGCTAAAAGACCATATCTATAACATTTTTTAAAATTATCTTTTTGGTTTGATAATGAATAGAGTTCCGAATCATTTTCTTTTTTGTAATGAATTAATTGGTCTTTTTCATATGAATTCCATTTGTTTAAGTTTCTATTTTTATTTTGAGCCATACAACTTTGATTAACCTTAGTTCGCCATTTTTTTGGCATTAATCTAGACCATCTAATCTGAGATAAATCGTATTGATAATGCCATCTTAACCAGTTTTTCCATTGATTGATTCTATAACTCTGAAGTTTCTTATGTTTTAATTCCGAATGAAATATTCCTAGTGTTTTAAAATAGTCCTTTATTTTAGTCTTAAGGAAGCAAGACGTTGTGTTATATTGAAGAACAGATCTAAATTTAGACAAATTAATAACTTGGGTTTGTGATAATTTGTAAAATACATATGCTTGTGACAAGTAGGATAAATCACAAAAAATATGTGAATTTTTCTTACTAATATTATAAAGTGACTTTTTTATAGTCGAAATAAAGATAAAGTGAATTTTTTTTT